AGGTAATTCAAAACGTGAAAAAAACTATGAGTGACAGAAGGAATGTACCAAAAATTAATCCAAATAAATAAGAAGGTATCCTACCTCCCTCCATCTGTTTGAGATTTTCTCCTCCAAAGAGGATTGAGATACCAACTCCATTGACAGCTCCGTCTATTACCCATTCGTCGAGAAAAAAACCTATCTTAGCTAGTATTCGTATACCTCCAACGAAAATGATATCGTAATAACCATCTATATATCCTCGGAAAAATGACCAATTATATATGAAATGGAGAAAGGGGTTCCCTCCTTCTTCTTCTAATAAGGGTTCGAAATTATCCCGTATATTCCGGGAATGGAAAGGGATAGGTCCATATAGGAAATAAGCAATAAAAAGTCCGGACAAAGCTATACCAACCGAAGCTATTGCATTCGATAGAAACTTCAACCAATTTTCTTTATAAATTACTTCATAGGGACCATTGATTAATGGATATAGCCAATGAGACAAGGGATCAGGATTCAATTGTCCCTGCAAAGTAGGAACTCCTATAAATCCGGAAAATAAAGTGGGTACTGCTAGTACAAGTAGAGGAAATAGCATTATTTTATCTGATTCTTTAGGATACAAACTATATCTCGCCCGGGCATCATCTCTTTCCATATTTATTCTGCTGTCTGCAAATAGTGGGATAGGCCTTTTTTCTTTCCTATCCAACTTTGTTACCCCCGAAACAAGAAAAGATTCTTTGAAGGAATTGGCTCTGAAATTGCCTTCGAAAGTGATGAAATATATACGAAACATATAAAATGCAGTTAATCCGGCCGTGATCCAAGCTATCCATCCAATAACTGGGAAATACAACCAACTATCTGCAAGAATCTCATCCTTAGACCAAAAACAAGCGAGAGGCGGAATACCACAGAGAGAAAGTGTACCTATAAGAAAAGTTGTCCCTGTAATTGGCATATGTTTTCTCAAACCACCCATAAAAGCCATATTTTGACTCTTACCGGGGGAATATCCAACAATTGGTTCCATAGAATGAATGATGGATCCGGATCCGAGAAATAATAAAGCTTTGGAATAAGCGTGTGTGATTAAATGAAATAGACCGGCTTTGTAGGAACCTATACCTAGAGCTAGCATCATATAGCCTAATTGAGACATAGTAGAATAAGCTAAACCTTTTTTAATATCTCTTTGAGCAAGAGCTATAGTAGCTCCTAATAGAGCCGTTGCTGCACCTGTCCAAGAAATTACACCCATTACGAGAGGTAAAGCCTGAAAAAGAGGAAATAAGCGAGCTACGAGAAAAATACCTGCTGCTACCATAGTAGCAGCATGAATAAGGGCAGAAATAGGAGTAGGTCCCTCCATAGCGTCGGGTAACCATACATGAAGCGGAAATTGCGCGGATTTAGCTACTGGACCTAAAAATAGTAAAAGAGCGCACGGAGTAGCAAACCATAAGCTAACTTCGTTATTAGCAAGCAATTCATTGAATCGTTCGAACAATGCTTCGAATTCGAAACTACCGGTTATCCAATAGAACCCTAAAATGCCTAGTAATAATCCGAAATCTCCTATACGATTGATTATAAAAGCCTTTTGACAAGCCTCAGCCGCACCGGGTCGGGTGAACCAAAAACCTATTAATAAGTAGGAGCACATTCCTACTAATTCCCAAAAGAAATAAATTTGTATTAGATTGGGACTAAGTACTAAGCCTAACATAGAAGCAGTGAAGAGACTCAAATATGCAAAGAATCTTACGTATCCTTGATCGTGGGACATGTAACTATCACTATAAATCATAACAAGAACTCCTATAGTAGTAATTAATACTAACATAATAGAAGTAAGTGGATCGATTAAGAGACCTACTTTAAAAACAATATTTTTGTCGGAGATCCAGGACCATAAGTATCGATAAATGGAATTACCTGTAATTTGTTGCCAAAAAATATCAAAAGAAATGGACATAGCTATACTTAATAATGAAATACTAGCAATAGCCCATACACGACGAAGACTTTTAGTTGATTTTGGGAAGAATAGCAGACCCAATCCTATTAAGATAGAGGCTAAAAATGGAAGGAAAGGTACAATCCAAATAAATTGATATATAAGTTCCATAAATGCTTTTTTTATATGAGAAAAAATATTCTTTTTCTTCATTTTTTACTAACAAAGGAAAAAATAAGTAAAAAATGGAGAGAGATAAAGTCTGGAATTTAGATCCTATTTGTCGGGGAATTCCATCAATCTATAATTTATTCCGACTACCTATTTTATTTTTTCTCGCTGTTCGGGCAAATAAGTAATAAATCGTAAAATGGGTTCAATAAATTTTTTGATCTCACCAAGTAATAAGATATTATATATAGTTTACGAACCAAGATATATATATATATATATTTTTTTTTCTTCCTCTATTAAGAATATTTCAAAGTTCTTCTGTAAAAGCTTTACAAAAATGAGATGAATTAGGGATACTCGGATTTTATTTCAGTTACGAAGGTCAAATCATCATTTTTCAATCTGTAATTATTTTTTCATTCACAAAAAATTCTGTAATGGGTACATACGCTATAATTGAAACGGGGGGTGAACAACTCCGAGTAGAACCGGGAAGATTTTATGATGTGCGTCGTTTCACCCCATCAAAACCAAATTTGTTAGGTCCTAATGCTAAAGTATTAATTTATCGAGTACTAATGATTCGTCATGAATCTATGATCAATATTGGACATCCTTGGTTGAGGGGTGCAGTAGTAAAGGGACGAATTTTACATTCTCGTCTTGGGGATAAAACTATTATTTACAAAATGCGTCCTAAGAAAAAGACACGACGTAAATCGGGACATCGACATAATTCAGCTCGATTTGTAGTAGATTCCATTCATCTAAACGGGGAAAAATTACATAAATAGGGATTGGAGGAAGGAATCCCATAAAGAAATAAGAATGTAAAACGAAAAATATTTGGTTTTATTCAAAATTTAGAAATAAAAGGAATTTTTACTTATGGCAGTCCCAAAAAAGCGTACTTCTAGATCTAAGAAGAAAATTCGTAAAACAATATGGAGAGAGAAAGCCAATCAAGCTGGAGTAAAGGCTCTTTCCCTGGCTCGATCTATTTTGACTGGTCGTTCAAAGAGTTTTTGTTATGCGACGGTTTCTAAATCATCCAAATCCTCTGCATCTTCTGCATCTATTGATGAATCGAACGAATCATAGCATAAGCATAAATGGGGGAGGGTCAATCAAAAATGAAACGATAAAGAGGTTTATTGAATTTCTTTTACAAATGATAAATAAAAAAAAAGGAATGATCCAATCTTTTTATTCTTTATTTTCCCTAAAATTGACTAAAAAAATGACTACTAAAGAAATGACTGAGGGATTTAATCTTGGAATAAAATGAAATTCACTCCAGCCCCAGCTTTTTTATTTGTATCCATATCCGATGATTTTTCTTCACTTGGTGTTACTTCTCACACATAAAAAAGATAAAAATATTGGAACGTTTTGTTACAAATAACCGCGAAACCCGTAATCAAGTCGTAGTACTTTGGAACTAACTAACTGATTCTTGGTAGTTTATTACAAATCCTTTTTTGGTTCGATCAATTATTTAAGCTAAATATGAATTTCCCAGAGAATTACTTTGAATGCTATAGTAAGTAGACTTCTCCCTATTTTGGTCCCTTCATTTCAATGCACAATAACTTATTTGGCTACTATATGTAGTAGCGAGAAAGGTTGGATCCTATTCGTTTTTTTAATTGTGTAAATGACTCCCATCCAATCAATCAAAAGTTGATTTTTTTTATATCTTTATTCCAGTGCGTACTGTGTAACTGGTTCTAGTAATATCTAGTATTGCAAAAAAAAAATGAAGTTATTTATGTACTTGTTCCTCATAAACTCAGATAATATGATTATCGAGGTGCTATTATTGGCACTCCTAATCATCTATTTGTAATGAATCAAACTCAACTATGGGGAGGCAATCCTCATTGCATGAATGGTAGAAAAAAATATTAAGGAAGGGAAAAAAGAAAAAAAGAAGAGATAGTTTCATTTAATAAAAAGAAGATGGAACTATCTCGGATATTCAAAAAGAGACATTTTTTTCCAATCAATACTATTTCTTCGTTCTGGAAGAAATAGTATTAATTAAAAAAAAAGAAAAGAAAAAAACAAATATATATATATATATATATATATTTTTTTCGTGAAATAGAAAAAAAATAGTTGAACCTTCTGTATTTCTATCGGAACAGCGGGATTTGAACCCACGACCTCCATCACCCCAAGATGGCACGCTACCAAACTACGCTATGCTCCGTTTCATTACGATTAATACAATTCTATTTATAGAATTTGTATTTGTCGATCGAAAAAAGAATAATATAAATTTCCCCGATTTATTACGAAATATTGACCTCTTAACACAAAATATGTTATTATTTGTTCCAGTAAGCCGCCATGGTGAAATTGGTAGACACGCTGCTCTTAGGAAGCAGTGCTAACGCATCTCGGTTCGAATCCGAGTGGCGGCATTTTCAATAAAAAATATGAAATTCCAGCCTTTTTTTTTCCAATCTACTTCTGGTATTTAATGCATCTGTACCTAATCCATAATAAAATAAATAATTCTTTTTTTTCACCTCTTTTTTCTTCGAACAGTATAGAAAAAAACTCCACTATTTATCATGATATTTATAATTCTGGAACGTATATTAGCCCACACATCTTTTTTTCTTCTCTTTCTTATTACTCTTATTTTTTGGGGAAAAACAATCTATACCAGGAATGAAAAACTCGATCATTTTGGCAAGAAGGGTATGGTAATTGCCTATAGTTGTGTAACGGGATTCTCATTGAATCGTTGGATCTATTCTGGACATTTACCCTTAAGCAATCTGTATGAATCATCCATGTTTCTCTCGTGGAGTTTCTCTCTAATTCATATTATTTTAGAGGTTCGATCCCCAAATTTTTGGTTAGGTACAATCACTGCACCGAGTGCCATGCTAACTCATGCTTTTGCTACTTTGGGTATTCCTAAAGAAATGCAACAATCCGCGGTTTTAGTACCTGCTTTACAATCCAATTGGTTAATGATGCATGTGAGTATGATGATGCTCAGCTATGCAACTCTTTTACTCGGATCTTTATTAGCAATAGCTTTCTTATGTATAAGTTTTGAACGGAATACGGATTTTCCAGTATATTATTACGATACAAAACCATCAATTTTGTCTTTTTTACGGAGGGATATACATTCTTCAAATAGAGAAAAAAAGGGGAGTTATTTACAAAAAAAATTTTGTTTGTTATCTATAGATTACCGGAGATGGAGATTGACTCAGCAATTAGATCATTGGAGTTATCGAATTATTGGTTTAGGATTCCCTCTCCTAACTATAGGTATTCTTTCTGGGGCAGTATGGGCTAATGAAGCATGGGGTTCTTATTGGAGCTGGGATCCCAAAGAAACTTGGGCATTAATTACTTGGCTCATATTTGCGATTTATTTACATACTAGAATGAATAGAGGTTGGCAAGGTAGAAAATCAGCAATTGTAGCTTCTTTGGGATTTCTTATAATTTGGATTTGTTACTTAGGAGTTAATTCATTGGGAAGGGGTTTGCATAGTTATGGGTGGTTAATATAGTACACAATTAGGAGTAATTTATTGGGAAAAAAGATCAGGTATAAAGAAGTAATGAGTAGAATGACGGGATCGACGAAATAAAAAATGTAGAATGGGGAATTTCTCCCCATTTCAAATAGTGAAATGATATAGAAATACTTTTGTATCATTCCACTATTCGGAATAGATCGATCGAATTATTCAACAGTGGAGGAATCGTTACAAGAAATTCCAAGTTGGGTTACAATTTCCTTCTATATAGCTTTAAAAGCAATCTGAGATAGAATAGCATCTACTTCACCATTCCATAGAAATAAGACTAAATTGGGATAAATACCAATACCTATAATGGGAAGGAATAAACAAATTGAAATAAAAATTTCTCGTGGTCCTGCATCGGTCCTGGAGGAAGTGACAAATTCAGAAAGCTTATATCCATAAAACGTTTGGCGCAGCATGGATAATAAGTAAATAGGAGTTAATATTATTCCAATTGCTTCTATTATTGTAATAATTACTTTAAAAGTAAAAGAATTTTTTTGGTTAAGAACTATTCCCAAGAAAACCAGAAATTCTGCTACAAAACCACTCGTACCAGGTAATGCTAACGAAGCCATTGAGAAACTACTAAACATGGTAAATATCTTGGGCATATAAATAGCCGTTGCTCCCATTTTATGAAGAAAAAGGGTACGCGTCCTGTCGTAACTTGTTCCTGCTAGAAAAAAGAGTGCAGCACCAATTAGTCCATGAGAAATCATCTGTAAGATAGCTCCATTAAGACCTATATCTGTTATGGAACCGATCCCGATGAGTACAAAACCCATATGTGATACCGATGAATAAGCAATTCTTCTTTTTAAATTACGTTGACTAAAAGAAGTAAAAGCTGCATAAACAATTTGAATTGCTCCTATTACTACTAACCATGGAGCAAAAATGGAATGAGCATGAGGCAATAATTCCATATTGATTCGAATTATTCCATATCCTCCCATTTTTAGAAGTATTCCGGCTAAAAGCATGCATGTACTGTAATGTGCCTCTCCATGAGTATCAGGTAGCCAAGTATGGAAGGGAATTATTGGTAATTTCACGGCATAAGCTACGGAGAAACTTAAATATAATATTATTTCTAATTCTGTGGGGTAAGATTTATTAGCCAAAATTTGAAAATCCAGTGTTGGTTCATTAGATCCATAGAGTCCCATGGTTAAGGCTCCTATGAAAATGAAGATAGAACCACCGGCGGTATACAAAATAAATTTTGTAGCAGCATAGAGACGTCTCTTTCCTCCCCACATAGATAAGAGTAAATAAATTGGGATCAATTCTAGTTCCCACATAAAAAAGAAAAGTAAAAGATCTTGAGAAGCAAATAATCCTATTTGACCACTGTACATGGCTAGCATCAAAAAATGGAATAATCGTGGATTCCGGGTAACTGGCCAAGCTGCTAGAGTAGCTAGAGTAGTGATAAATCCCGTTAATAGAATAAGCCCGATGGAGAGTCCATCGATCCCTAATCTCCAGTGGAAATCTAAGAAATGAATCCAGTTATAATCTTCCCTCAATTGAATGATTCGATTGCTGGGGTCGAAATGATAACAAAAAATATATGTTATTAGAAGAAACTCCACTAAGCAAATACCTAGAGTGTACCAACGAATAATACTATTTCCTTTATTGGGAAAAAATGGAATTAAAGAGCCTGCAGATATGGGTAAAAAAACAATTATTGTTAACCAAGGGAAATTGCTCATGATGAAGATAAAAGAAACTTTAAATGGGAAACCCATACTCGAATTTTTGAGTATGGGTTAGGAAGAGAAGGAAACTGAATGAGAGATAGGGGGAAGAAGAAATAGAAGAAGAAATTCTTTTTTTCTATATACTTATAGACCCATACTGCGCCTAGTTTCAGGTCCCAAATAGACACGTACACTTAAAAAATCTGTTGGACAAGCAGATTCACATCTTTTGCAACCCACACAGTCTTCCGTTCTCGGAGCGGAAGCAATTTGATTGGCTTTACATCCATCCCAAGGTATCATTTCTAATACATCTGTAGGACAAGCTCTTACGCATTGGGTACAACCAATACATGTATCATAAATTTTTACTGAATGTGCCATTGGTTCTTCAAACTCCAAATTGGTTGTCGAAAGCCCTGAATTAAATAGGATTTATACACATTTATATGTAATACATATTATTATATGGTTATACGTACTAATTACAAATACTTCTTTTTAATGGAAGTAGAATAATAGGTAGAACTTCAATTTCTTTTTCAGCTTTCTCAAATATGTCTCGGTCATTTTACCTACTATTGGGAATCTTTCATTGTTTCATCCGATGTAAAATGAATAGATCCCCTCCCCCTGTTGCTTAAGAAAAAAATATATATATATGAATCGCCCAATTTCGTTTCAATGGATCAATTACCACTTCAATAAATCCAATTGATCGATACGGGTTGATCCTCTATTACGATGAATAGCTAAAACGATAGCTAATCCAATAGCTGCTTCAGCTGCTGCAATAGCTATAACAAAAATTGAAAATATTTCTCCTTTTAGTTGTTCAGTATCGAAATAATTGGAAAATGTCACAAGATTTATATTAACAGCATTAAAAAGTAGCTCAAGACACATGAGTGCTCTAACCATATTTCGACTCGTAATTAATCCGAAGATACCGATACAAAACAAATAGGCACCTAAATTAAGTGCATGTTCTAGCATAATGAATGAACTCCCCATATACTTTCATTTATTAGGAAAAAAAGAAAAAGAAAAAGGGAAATAAGAAGAATATCTCATAGTACTCTCAGGAGGTAGGAAAATCCTCCTTAGCTTGTAGGGCTTGACTCTTTACTCGCATTTCAAGTATCTTTTCCCGACGAGCTACAGTAATAGCTCCTATTAGAGCAACTAAAAGAATTATAGAAAGAAGTTCAAATGGAAGCAAAAATTCGGTTAGTAAGAGATACCCAATACGTTGAATATTTCCTCCCAAATCTTGTTCTACGATATTATTTGATTGTGTAACCAAATAGATTTCGGACCATGATGTATCTGAAATCGTAGTAATTAATAAGAAAAAAAGACCTGTACAGGCTGCGCACGTTATTCCATCTCCCGTGGTCCAAGACGGAAAAAAATTGAAAGATTGTGGCTTATTTATTAGCATGACGGCAAATACAATTAAGATATTTATAGCTCCTACATAAATGAGGATTTGCGCAGTAGCTACAAAATCGGCATTCAGTAAGAGATACAGGAGGGATATGCAAACAAAGACTAGCGCTAAAAAAAAAGCGGAATAAACAATATTAGTCAGTATTACTACCCCCAGACTTCCTAGTATGAGACCTACTTCTAGAAAGAGAAAAAGAATTTCATGGAGTGATTCGGTCGACTTTATTATATTCACGATAAATTCAAGTCCTATTTCTATCTATTATTTCTATTTATCAACCCCGAAGGATAATTTATTTATGTCTACTTACTCGGTGAAAGGAATTTGGGGATGATATGGAGTATATATAATTCTAAAAAAAATAAATGGAATTTAATCTACAAATTTTGTGATACTTCTCGAATTGGAGTGTCCTTCCATAACCCCTTTGGCTAGATGAGTTAAACTCGGAATAGTATGAATCGCAGAATCTTCGATTACGGATATAGGTAAGCGTCCTAAAGCAATTTGATCATAATTTAATTCGTGACGATCATAAATGGAAAGTTCATATTCTTCAGTCATCGATAAACAATTCGTGGGACAATATTCGACACAGTTTCCGCAGAAGATACAAACGCCGAAATCAATACTATAACTTTTTAATTGTTTTTTCCTCTTATTCTTTCTTAATTTCCAATCAACAACAGGTAAGTTAATCGGACATACACGGACACATACTTCGCAAGCAATACACTTATCAAATTCAAAATGAATACGTCCACGAAATCTTTCTGATGGAATCAATTTCTCATAAGGGTATTGAATAGTCATAGGTAAACGATTCATATGATCCAGGGTCACTACGAAACCCTGACCAATGTACCTTGCGGCTTGTATTGCTTGTTCACTATAATTCTGAAGTCCATTCACCATAGTAAACATGTGTTAGATATCCCTAAGTAAATTATTTATTGTGTATTTCTTAATTAACGGATCGAATAAATATATATATGAAAGAGATATTTCGGAATATTCGTACAACTTATTCCAACTACTTTATAGCGAAAAAACCTGGAAAGAGGCTGTCAATAATAAATTACCTAAAGCAATGGGCAAGAGAAATTTCCAACCAAGATCTAATAATTGATCTATTCTTACTCTGGGTAATGTCCATCTCGTCATGATAGAAATAAATAGAAAAAAATAAGCTTTAGCTAATGTAATAAAAATTCCTACAATTATATCAACAACTTGACCAGTTCCATTACTAAAAATTGAATTGGAATGATCAGAAATTGAGACAAATGAGACGGGGGAGTGCCATCCACCTAAATAAAGAATTGTTACAAATAATGAGGAGGCTAATAAATTCAGATAGGAAGCAACATAAAATAACCCAAATTTTATACCTGAATATTCAGTTTGGTAACCCGCGACCAATTCTTCTTCTGCTTCTGGTAAATCAAAAGGTAATCTCTCGCACTCTGCTAGGGAAGCTATGAAAAAAGCTATAAAACCAATAGGTTGACGCCACAAATTCCATCCCCAAAAACCATATTTAGACTGTGTTTCGACTATATCAACCGTACTTAAGCTGTTAGATAATTATAGTCGATGTTAATATTATTATTAATACCTCTATTTCAAAACCGTACATGAAACTTTAGCGTCATACGGCTCCTCAGTGGTTATTGGAACAAAATTTCGAGTCTTTTTTTTTTTTACGAAATTGGCACTGAAAAAAATTTATTTTTTTATTCCCCACCTAACCAATGAGATTCCGTCTGCTACGGCAGTAAAAGCTTCTGAATCCATCTCAGCCTTTACAATTATTTATTGGTACTAACTCAGATCTTTCTTTTGTTCGAAACTTTTATTTTGTAATAAAAAATTGCAATAATTTTTCTTTCTCCGAACCAGGGATAGAAAATACACCAGTTTTTTATAAAAAATATCGATCATTCATTTGTTTTTCATGAAAGGTGAGAATCGCAGAAAGGTTTACTTCGTTCCCGATAGTCATTCTTTTTTTAGTAAATAGGGATATACTTCGGATTGGAATTCTAAGGAAGTACTTTTTGGTCATTTCTACCAATGCCAAAACCTTATTCTGTTTTGATAAATATCTATAAAAAGAGTTTTTCCTCTTTACTAATCCTTTTTGTATTTTTGTGCCCCTAACCATTTACTTTTGCTCAAATAAAAGTATGGCAGTAATCACTTCATACATTTTTTCTTTTGCTCCCGCTATCAGATTTTGATAACCACTCCTAAATCTGGGGTACACAGTTTACACCGGTTTTGCATGCTTTCACTCCTGTACATAGAGGATGGGACTTGAATCTATCACTGCAATTCAAGAAGCTGCTTGATCTTACCCATATGACTATCCAGTTTTTGAGTCGAGATGAGAAAGAGAGATTATCAACTCAAATTACTTTTTACTTCGAAAAACAAAAGTATATTTCAACGAATCGCACGTAGAGATATAGATAATACACATAAAGCTAAGGGAATTTCATAACTAATAGATTGAGCAGCAGCTCGCAGACCACCTAAAAAAGAGTATTTATTGTTTGATCCGTATCCTGCCATAAGAAGTCCGAGGGGAACAATACTACAAATGGCTATCCAGAAAAAGACACCAATACTAAGATCAGTTAAAATAATATGGTGGCCAAAGGGAATCACCAGATAACTCAGAAATACTGGTATGACTACAATGGCAGGTCCAATATGAAATAACCAAGTGTCTCCTCTAGACGGAATAATATCTTCTTTTAATAAGAGTTTAGTCCCATCCGCTAAAGCTTGGATAATGCCTAAAGGACCAGCATATTCAGGTCCAATACGCTGTTGTATTCCTGCGGATATTTTCCTTTCGAGCCATACCAATACTAATACTCCTATTGTGACTCCTAATATAAGAGTAAGAATGGACAGAATAATCCAGATAAAACTAAAAAATTCTTTCGGTAAATGAAATTCATCAAATAAATTCAGAATTTGTTCCTCGAAATTAGTATTAAAAATCATTTTAGCGATCAACCTCTCCCATAATAATATCTACACTACCTAAAATTGTCATAATATCTGCCAATTTCATTCCTTTTACCAATTGAGGAAGAATCTGTAGATTGATAAAACCAGGTGGACGAATTTTCCATCTCCAGGGGAAGACACTATCATCTCCTATTAGGAAAATTCCCAATTCTCCTTTGGGAGCTTCTGCTCTAATATAATGTTCCTGCTTAGGTAATTTAAACGTAGGAGAGGGCTTTTTACTAATAAATTGATATTCAAAATCATTCCATTCCGAATTTTTTCCCCGATGAAGTCGTCGAGCCTCTAAATTTTCGAAAGGCCCCCCCGGTATTATTTTCAAAGCTTGTTGAATTATTTTGACCGATTCCCTCATTTCTCCAATTCGTACCAAATAACGAGCTAATGAATCGCCTCCTATTTGCCATTGTATCTGCCAATCCAATTCATCGTAACACTCATAATGATCAACTTTGCGAAGATCCCATTTGACTCCTGAAGCTCGTAACATGGGTCCCGATAAACCCCAATTTATTGCTTCTTCCCTACCAATAATACCTATTCCCTCTACTCGTTTTAAAAAAATGGGATTCCGTGTAATAAGTTTTTCATATTCATCAATTTTTGGTAAGAAATAATCACAAAAATCTAGGCATTTATCTACCCAACCATAAGGCAAATCTACAGCTACTCCTCCAATACGAAAAAAATTATGCATCATTCGCATACCTGTGGCAGCTTCAAATAAATCATATATCATTTCTCTCTCTCTCAGAATATAAAAGAAAGGGGTTTGTGCACCAATATCAGCCATGAAAGGTCCGAGCCATAACAAATGGGAAGCTATGCGGCTCAACTCCAACATAATGATTCTTATATAACTAGCCCTTTTAGGAACTTGAATATTGGTCAATTTCTCCGGCGCATTTACAGTTACAGCCTCTGTAAACATTGTAGCTAAATAATCCCACCGTGTAACATAAGGAAGATATTGAATAACTGTTCTATTTTCAGCAATTTTCTCCATACCTCTATGTAAATAACCCAATACGGGTTCACAATCAATGACATCTTCACCATCTAAAGTAACAATAAGTCGAAGAACACCATGCATTGATGGATGCTGAGGACCCATACTTATTATCATGGGATTAGTTTTTGTAGCAAGCATGGTCATATGTAACTTTCCCTATTATATAAAAAAATGTTTCATTCCTTACTTACAAACAAAATTTGTCTGAGAAATGAAGAAAAAACTAACGAGTTTTTAATTTACGAATACCTAATTGATTAATTAAATCTTCGTAACATGCCGAATTTTTTTGGGATAAATAACCCAAAAGACGCTTGCGCTTCCCTAGAATTTTCCATAAACCTCTTTGGGATGAGTAATCCCTGCCGTGTAACTTTAAATGAAAGGTGAGTTTCGAAACCCGATTGGTTAGACTAGATATTTGAAACTCAACAGATCCCGTTTGTTTCTTAGAAATGAGAGATGGATCAATAAATACTTTTTTTGACATGGAGAAATTCGCTCCTAAATTAAATTCTTTTTTGAATAATCAATAACAGATTGTAGCTAATCAATAGTTTCTATCACTACAATTAACGATTTTTATTACAATCAATACTTCTTTCTGCAGGGAAGAGAAAGAAATAAAGCAATTAGAAGTCAAAAAAATGATGGACATTCTATTACCATTACATTACCACACAAAAAATTTATAAAAAGGACAAATAATGAGAAATTTTTGGTTGGTTATAACCAAGAATTTCTCACTATTCAAAGGGATTGTTCCCCCCCCTTCCTAATAAAATCCCGGGGCATACATACGAATTCTTAACATAGTAAATCGACTTCCATTACTTGTATTGAACCAAAATCTATTGATACATGCCAAATCCTCCAATCGGAAACTAGGCCATAGGAAACGTTTAATAATTAGATTCCGATTTTCATTCAGAATCCAATTTGATTTTATTAGTTCCCGGCAATCCTGTTTCTTTTTTCCAGATAAAAATCTATCTGATTTTGCTTCCCGACCCGAAGTTTTTTCTAAATAGAAACAATTTAATATTTTGAATTCTCTACGATGTCTCGGAAGGATAATATCTTCAAGACTCGATGTATTAATATTTGTTCCTTCATCATTATGGAGAAATTCTATATGTGCGATAGATTTATCAAAAAGATCTAAATCTGATTTTCTTTCGAATCTATTTCTAAATTTCGAGGGGGTACCCACCATTTTATACATCAAAATTTGATCATCCAATACCCGTGGTAAACGGTGTTCCGAATTAATCGTTAATTGATTTGTGCCCGTATCTCTGCAAAAAAGGAGACGGAACAAATCCAAATCTTCACGCATTTTAGCAGAAAGTGAAACAATATCTTCTTGATTTTGCATGAGAGTCATGAGGGAAGCCATATCTCCTAATTCTTTAAATTTTTTTTCCACATTTTTTGATCCCCATCTCCATTGACGAATAGTTTGATGACGTTCCCTCTCTCGAAGTGACTTTTCATTCCGAATATTCCTTTTATTTCTATCTTTTATCAGTGAAATATCGGGTACGTCCATTTCCCCAGTTCCATATACATAATTTTTCCCCAGAAATTCCGGGGTTAGCCGCGACATGAAAGCAGATTTGAAAAATATGTTTCTCTCTTTATCTGAATTGACTATCGAATAATTAGAATTTTCATTCTTTTTATCATAATTAATTGTTTGATACTCATGTATTTTATGGATATAACTACTAGATATAGTTTCTTCCCACTTCCTTCGTAATTTAGGAAGTTTCTCCACCTCCGATTTTCTCTCGGGATCGAGGTAACTAAAACATAAAATATTGTATTTGTATCGTTTATCAAATTTATCAGTTTGTTTCAATGAAGGATTCGTAGCTACTCTATAAGAAATTTTTTGCTGTTTATAAAAAAACAAGGATTTATCTTGTTCATAAAAATCATAAAACGGAATCTTTTTATTTTCCTTCCAGTGGTGAGTGACTCCACTTCTCCATTTAGATGGTGCTATTCCATACCATATCTGGGGAGATGTATCATATTTATTGAAAGTTTGTAACCACTCCTTCCAATTTATTTCTTCCAAATTCCTCGGTTCTTTAATAGAGAGGATTCCTTGTTCTTCTAAAAAATGTTTTATCCTTCTCTTTGTAATTGAGTTTGATGTCCAATTTCTTAATAAATATTCGAAATCAAACTTATTTATTACATCTATTTGCCGCATCTTATGAAACACATATGCCTGAGATATTGTTATAATATCTCGCCGATCCAATTTCGTTCCTGAATTCTGCGCTTTTTCATCGAAAGGATCTGAATGTTGATTAATGATTCGATCTTGTTGAGTGAATGTTACACGAAAAGTATTTAATTTTGAGTTATTAAATATCTCTCTATTGAAAAGGATAAAATTCCGTTTGAAATTAAATACGAATTGAATACTGGATCGAAGAAAATAAACATAATTTTTTTTTATTTTTCTTTTTATTCCATTCGAGATAATTCCCATAAAATGGGGCCATTTCTTGATTGATTTTATATTTATTCTATATAATCTTAGGATAAGTTGCTGAATCTCAATCAATTTATTTTTCTGTTCGAGTTTTTCCTTATAACTCCTCCCGTATTTTTCATTTTCATCTTCAAATTTATTGTAGGATTCTATCCCATCAAAAAAAATATTTTTGGTTATTTCTCCAATCTGATTATTTCTTAAATACTTCCTATTTTCTAATTTTTGGATATTGGTTGGGATTCTATATTTCATTTTATTTCCAAATTCTGGTGAAATTTTATCATCGGAATTAGATGCAGATCTAATCGATAATTTATCGAGAATTCCATCGTTCGCTCCGATTTCTATTTCATACCTATTATTGGGTTCGAGTCCAAACACATCATTTTTTCTATATTTATCAATTCGAGTATCTGATTCCGTCAAGGTTATATGTTTATTTACTATCGAAAAAAATTTGGAATAAACTTTAGAAATCTGAGTAGTTTTTGACAAAATATTTCTTTTCCATCTCCTTTTTAATTCCTTACTAATAGGTTTCCAAAAAGAAGGTTGCTTTTTCATATTTCCAAAAGGTAATTTAGTTTGGAAACCCCAGGCTGTTAAAAAACTATAATTAATTTTTTTCTTCCTTCTTATTCCTACTCCATTATTGAATGAAGTATGATCAGACAAAGTATTTGCAATTTTTTCCCCATTATTGAAAAAAGTAGAATCATCTATGTATTTTTTTCTCCCCCTACTTGTTTCGAATCGAGAATCACGCCAAGGTTTCAAACAAAAGGGGTATATTATTTTTATTTGAAGACCATCCCTAAGCCATTGTTCCGGTAATTCCTTCTCCGAAACTTCGGTACCATCATAAGTGCATTTTATATGAATTTCTTTATTCCATTCATTCCAATCTTCATTCCATTCAGGAATTTGAAACAATAATGAACGAACAATATTTTTAGAAATTATTAATATGGGTAATACTAAATATTTCCTGAGGTACGATTGGATAATCAATAACCAACTTCTTCCCCATTGAGCTAATGGAAAATCCCATCTATTTGCTATTGCGAGACGGTCCGCTCTTGTTCTTTTTGCGATAGGGCTATTCCTATTTGAATTCGAAAAATATATTGCTCTTTCCCTTATTTCTATAGAATCTTTAGAAGCATTTCTTACATTTTTTAAGTTTAATACATCGAAAGAGGATTGAAAGGAAAAATGTCTCTCATTTATTCTAAAAAAGAATGGAGAGTGCGTCTTAAGTTGTAGAATTTTCCATACCGGAATTTTACGTCTCCGGGCACGCATGGAACCTTTCACTAGTCTTCGACGAAAATCTGATTGTTGCGAAAAACGTCTCACAATTTTTCTTCTCTTATCTCTTCCTTTTATAAGATATCCCAAATTTTTTACTTTTCTTTGACGAATATCCGTAACTCCGATAGCTATAACGTCGAATTTATCGTTTCTTAGTTTCGAAGTCCATCGAGGTACTTCTTTATGAATTTCTTGAAGTTGGAATTTATTATGGAGGTATAGTGCCTTCACTAACAAAGATAAGATACTTCTCACTTGGGTTAAATTAGTCGAGAATAAATTCTTCCAAGAACGTTCAAGTGTTTGCCATTTTTCCCTTTCCAAATGATTAAAATAGAAAGTTCTTTGCCGAGCAGAAAGATTCGAGACGAGTTCCCAATTCAAATGAGATGCTCTAGTTGTCTTTCTATTAAAAAAATTTGTATTGCCAATTTTGGAGGAGAAATCTGAATAGTTCTTCTGATTATTTGAAGTTGCGGGTGCCTGTTCCTCCGAAAGACTCATTTGTTGCAAATTAGTTTCAAGTTTTCCATTCTTCGATCCTCGAATAAGCAAAACTAAAATACGACGAGCGTCTTTACTTAGGGGTTCCCACGGTGGGGGTAAATTTCTACGTCCAAATTCTCGCCATTGATCGGAAATCCAAAATTTGAGTTTATTATCTCCCTTCGAGAAATGTAATAATTTCCTATTCTTTTTCAGTTCATAAATCTCCTCCGTCAAAAGCCAAGGTGATTTCGATATCGCCATTTCCCCACGAAATGATCTATTTAAGAAAGGATCGTAAACCTTGGTTAAGGTATTCCCCTCATTAGTAGAAAATCCAGTTCTTTTTTCTATAGTATCTTTTATCGAAAATCCACCGTCTAAAGCCTCGATTCTATTCCCTAATTCCTGATACAAAATATCTTTTCTTTTTTTTTTTGTATCAATCCATTCGTCGTAAGAATCATCGGATAAAAAAGAATTACTCGGAATGTTTAAATATCTTTTCAAATCGTTTCCAAAAATAGATAAGCTTGGCAAAGCTGTAAAAGCTATTTTTTGTTTTCCATCGCTTAAACATATATCAAAAAAATATTGAGATACTTGTTTTTTTACGAGACCCTTATTACTGAATCGACTATTTTCGATATATCGCAATGGTCGATTCCATCGGCGATAATCGAAAAAAAAGGTAGGCCATACTCTATTTGACCATGACAATCCACCAACTTTCAATTGATTCATTCGGAATTCATCGTTGTTTACTTTTTTAGTAAGGAGAGGTACAGGAGCTCTGCCTAGGTGTAATAAGCAACAAGCTAAAATAATAATACTAAAAGTTCGATGAATCAGACGTTTCACCAAGAGATAAAATACGGGTGAATCACGTTCCACACGAACTAGGAGTAATTTGACTGAATTCAAAAAGAAAAGATGGCCACTTAACCAACCAAAGAAACAACTCGTAACAAATAGGAACTGATTGCTATGACGAAAGAGAAAGAGATTTACTAATCTTGCTAGTACGGGACTCGGTAAAAGAACAGGATTTAATAATTGGAGAATGAAACTATCCAAAAATATTTTATGAACCCGAGTATCACTAATTGAAGTTATGGGGCGCAGGGATTGATAATCCAAAAGATCTTTGGTTCGGTACCAATAAAATAGAATGTATGGTAAAACCAGCAAAGTGACTGTATGAGGTTTTACTAATATCATATAGAGGGGTGAATAATATATCGATAGAAATATTATTAATTGTCCTATAATCAAACCGCTTACAGCCGCAGTACCACTGAGATTTCCCTCTAAAAGAAAAGCTCTTATGGATAAGATTTGAGAAGGGCCAATAGGCAATGTTGTAAGAAATCCATAATATAGTCCAAATAAAATCAATGAACTTGAAATATTTATCCATGATAGTATTGGAGCCCATAGCACAGAAAGCAGTAAGGGAGTGTTTGTTATCATAATGAAATACCTTCCTCGAAAGCATAGGGGTGGAATAGAATAAAATTGATAAGTTTTTGGTATATACTAAGAAAAAAATCCAGTAAATTTAGAAGTATTTCATTGATCAGTAGGTTTTTTACCCACTGATCAATAAAAAGGGTTGGACTATTTCAATAAATCAACTTCGATATTTTTGACATTGCGAAAAACTTCATTTCATTTTTATTTCTTTTCCCCTTTAATTAAACTGGTCCAACCCAAATCTTCTAAACTATTATTGCGTCGTAAGGGACGGGTAACCAGTTCAAGAACATCCCTTGCATTGGTAAATCCATGAATCTGAGCAAAAGTAAATTCAACAGACCATTTTGTGTTAATTCCTCTCGCTTCCAGAGGATTAGCATGAGCCATTCCAGTAATAGCTAGGTCAGGTTGTAACTCACGCATGCGCTGTATCTGATTGTAATTATCAGGTTTCTCCACAATTCGTGGCATAGGTACGCACATTTCTTTACATGTATTTTGTAGAAGTAACAATTCAGCGGCTTGATATCGTTTATCCAAATACGGAATACCAATCTCATAAACAATCATTCCGCATCGAATCAAAAACCTGGCGAGAGAAACTTCTAAGAGATTATCTCCCATAAAAAATACGGATTTTCCACGTACCAAATCGAGATAATCTCTCAAAGTTTCCCACATTTGTTGTTCTCTTTCTTCCAAACCTTGGGTTTCGATACCAAATACGGAACAAATTTTTTCGATCCAAGCGCGTGTTCCATCGGGACCAATAGGAAAGGGTGCTCCAATCAGTTTACATTTACGACGTCGCATTAGGGTTGTTGCTGTCCGACTTAAAAATGGATTAACCCCACACACATAAACTCCATCACCTAATGATGGAAGATCAGTATATCTCTGAGCGGGTAACCGACCCGATACTTGAATGGATTGACGTCTCAATTCTAAACTAAGTTGAGAAGCCACGGTAGAAGGTAAAGAACCAAAAAGGACTAATGGGGGATGCTTCTTTAAATTATTTATAGGTCCGGGGTTTACTCCTCCCTTCCTAAGGGGAAGGAGAGGAAAAAAATTTCGCATAGCTTGATCTTGTATAGTTTCCTCCCTCTGATCACCCAATAAACTTCGTTCTGGACAACGATGTGCCATAGCGGCTAAGACAGTATCTTCTCCTTGGGTAAAGGCATAGTCGAGTCCATTTGCTCTTGCTACCACAATAGGTATTCCAATTTCAGTTTCTAGTTTCGGTGCCATACCTTCCAAATCCATTTTTATTATTTCTGTGGTACAGGTACCGATCCATATAATAACACTTGGGTTTCGATCTTTTTTTATTTGTAGGCAAAGTCTCTTTAATTCTTGATAATCATTCAGTTGAGCCGAGATATCTCCTTCTTCCAATTCTGCCATAGCATAACGCGGTTCTGCAAAAATCATCACTCCGAGAGCATTTTGTAAAAAATAGCCGCACGTTTTTGTACCTACCACTAAAAAGAAACTATCTTCGATTTTTTGGTACAACCAAGCTACACAACTAATAGGACAGAAGGTATGGTAGTTACCTGTCTCGCATTCAAAAGTGAGAGTTTCAGATATGTTAATTGACATAGATATAATTCCTTGACTGATAGACTAAATAAATTGGATCTCAAATGATCGTAAAATCAAGTAAATTTTCCTGATTTAACTCCCTCTTTTCAATAGGATTTAGGTAAAAGTCGGAGAGTAAACTAAATAATTCTCGATCCGGAACTTCTCTTGGTACAATTCCTTCTGGTTGAGATAAAATTTGATCTGCTATATTGAGATAGAATTCACAAACATAGTTAAGAGAAGGTTGAGATTCAACCATTTCAAATAATGTCTTACCTTTTACTCTAGATACTCGAATGTCTTCAATGAGAGGTAATACTTCTAATACAGGCATCGGACAAGCTTCTACGTATTTATCAATCAAATCTCTCTTGGATGTGCGATTCCCCACCAAGCCTGCTAATCGGAGTGGATGTGTACGAGCTTTTTCTCTAACAGAAGCAGCAATACGATTAGCTGCGAACAGTGCATCAAATCCGTTATCTGTTATGATGATGCAATAATCAGCATAATTCAATGGAGCGGCGAAACCCCCACAGACTACGTCACCTAATACATCGAATAAAATAATATCATATTCATAAAAGGCATTTAGTTCTTTCAATAATTTGACGGTTTCTCCCACGACGTATCCCCCACATCCAGCTCCTGCGGGTGGTCCCCCCGCTTCTACGCAATCGACTCCTCCGTAACCTTTGTAAATAACATCTTCCGGCCAAACATCTTCGTAGTGATAATCTTTCGACTGTAAAGTATCTATAATGGTAGGTATCAAGAATCCCGTGAGGGTAAAAGTACTATCATGTTTAGGATCACATCCGATCTGTAAGACTCTTTTGCCACGTCTTGCTAAAGCAATGGAAATATTACAACTAGTTGTTGATTTACCGATTCCACCCTTTCCATAAACTGCTATTTTCACGTGAAATATCTCCTGGTATTTGTTTTATTTACAGTTCGTAGCTAAAAATGACCATTCTGTTGTTTCTTACTCCATAATAACACACTGTGAGCTATAACCAACATTCCTTCGAAATGTCTTGAAAAAAAGTATTAATAATAGGAATAGGTATAGGTATTGATTCAATTGATTAAGTAGAATTTCAAAAAGTAAAAGTAATGACGGTACGATCGCTGATATGGATTCCCCTAACTGACTTCCCACTACCTCACTACTTCATCCACCAAAACCACCGGGCAGGCAGATCAGATAGAATCTTACGTGTTCTGGCATTCAACCTAAGAAAGGCTCTACAGCTCGGGGTAGGCAGAGGGGTGAAAGGACACCAACAGGGGGCTTGATTGAAAGAAATTCCGTCATTGAGTAGCAGTTCCAAGTGCTTGCTATAATGTCTGACTCAGATAAGGAGTTGGAAAGATGATAGGTAAAGGAGGTTATTGAGACCATCTCACCATTATCTGCTAGCTTTTGGGAAAAAAAAAATGCCCCGTTGTCGTTCGCAAGGATGGAGAGGTCTTTGTTGCCCTTCGGTAGAGTGAGTATACTTAGCAAACCGGCGGGATTGCAGCACCGTGGAAATCGATTGATCAATATGCATCGAGGAGACAGTGGAGAAGATCATGGTGATGGTTGACCGCCTCCCTTTGTCCCGGAGGCGCTCTCCGGGGAGGCGGAGGGGATTGCTATCGCTATCTCTTTTTTGTATAATAGAGGGTAGGGTGTACGCAAAGTGAGTTCCCAGAGTTCCGAAGCTTTGGGTTTTTCAACGGTTCATGCACCATAGGTAGGTCGGTTTAAAGAGCAAGAGTCTTTGAATATAAGATGAAACTCTCCGCATTGTTCCTCAGTAGCTCAGTGGTAGAGCGGTCGGCTGTTAACCGATTGGTCGTAGGTTCAAATCCTACCTGGGGAGATCCATCTTTTTTTAGGAACTTGCTTTGACTGTTAGGAGTAGGTAAAACATTCCTTGTCATTGTTTGGATTCATGCAAAATAGCGAAAAACAAAGAGAAGGATGTACTCGCTACTCCCAATAGTCTTTCGGAAAAATGGAAACAACGGCCTCTTTGAAATACTGAAAAAAAAAAAAAGACTAAGATCAACAAATCCATAATTCTTTGTTCTGATGGCATTGTCAAAGCCTAATTCCTAATTGGGGTGAAGGCTTCCATTTGCCTACCAACGTGTTATTAACTATTAGCTGGTAAAAGTGTCAATTTATTTCTTAGAAATCATTGAT